GCTGACAATTTAGTTGCCAAAAGCAATAAGAAACATCTCAGGAAAAAAGCGCATATAGAGGGAAGAACCGAAATTGGTCATCGAATACCTGCAATGGGTTCGAATTCTACTCTTGCGCATTCCTGTATGCTGACAATTTAGTTGCCAAAAGCAATAAGAAACATCTCAGGAAAAAAGCGCATATAGAGGGAAGAACCGAAATTGGTCATCGAATACCTGCAAATACTAGAATAACATAGAACTAATATACTAACACTAGAATAACATAGAACTAATATACTAACACTAGAATAACATAGAACTAATATACTAACACTAGAATAACATAGAACTAATATACTAACACTAGAATAACATAGAACTAATATACTAACACTAGAATAACATAGAACTAATATACTAACACTAGAATAACATAGAACTAATATACTAACACTAGAATAACATAGAACTAATATACACTACTACATACATAACTATAAACTAATATACTTAACATACATAACTATACTACCGTAAGGTAAGTACTAGGGGGGTATGGGGGGGAAGAAGAACTAATATACTAACACTAGAATAACATAGAACTAATATACACTACTACATACATAACTATAAACTAATATACTTAACATACATAACTATACTACCGTAAGGTAAGTACTAGGGGGGTATGGGGGGGAAGAGATGGCTGAGTGGTTTAAAGCGGTAGACTGTAAATCTACTAATACTTGTTTTATTTTCGTAGGTTCAAATCCTACTCTCTTCAACTTTTAAATTAATTATGTATTAATTAAACGTTTTTAGTTTAATTGGAAAAAACATCAATCTTCTAAATTGAATATTGGAGGTTCGAATCCTCTAAAACGTAGAATTATAATAAACCTGAGATGTTTCTTATTGCTTTTTTCCTGGTAGCTTAATTGGTAAAGCGTATGGCTGTTAACCATTAAATTGTAGGTTCGAATCCTACTCAGGAAGTTTAGGTAATTAACTCAAAAGGTAGAGTGTTTCGTTTACATTGAAAAAGTTAAAGGTTCAAATCCTTTATTACCTATACTTGTGTGTTTATAGCTTAATTGGAAAAAGCATTAAACTACGAATTTAAAGAATGGAAGTTCAAATCTTTCTAAACACAATAGTATTGAGTGTATAGCTTAGTTGGTAAAAGCAGTAAACTTTTAATTTATTTATCTTAGGTTCAAATCCTAATACACTCAGTACTAAATACTATTTATGAAACCTTATACAATTTACTTAAAAGATCTCTTTATAAAACTTTTTTATAGTACACTAAGTTATGTTTTATGTTGTTTAATCCTTTTTTGATACATTGATATATTTTTTTTATTCGAAACTTACCCATTTTTATTAGAATTTACAAATAAAAGGTTTATTTTAACTCAATTAACTCAATTATTTAATGTAGTTCAATATTATATTTTCTTTTTATCATTAATTTATTTTTCACCTTTTTTTCTATGACATATCTTTACTTTTTTTATAAGTACTTGATATGTTTATCAAATAAAATTATTTAGAATTTGCCTTATTTTTTTAATTATTTTTTTAATTATTTTTGTATTTACTCATATTTTTCTTTTACCAAAAGTAATTTCCTTTTTCCTTTCCTGAGAATTTCTTACTTTTAATGCTATTGTACGTATAGAACCTGAAGTAACGTTTGATAGTTATATCATTTGAATTTTATCATTTAAAACTATTTTTTCTTTTTTTGTAGCATTTATTTTAATTTTACTAATAACTTTTTATAACTTTTTGAAGGCAAATTCTATCTTAACTTTTTTATTTTATTATAAACGAGTGTTAATTTTTTCTATAACGTTAACTTTTTTCGTTTTAATACCTCCTGATTTATCCATTCAGTTTTTTTTAATATTTATTTTTATATTTACTTATGAAATATTTTTATTATTTATTTGTATAAAAACCTATTTTTTTTATAAATATAGTATAATTTTACTACAAAAATGCCCACAATTAGACAATTACTTAAAAAACCCAGGAAACCACCAAATATTACAACAAAAAACCAAATATTAGTATCTTCTCCTCAAAAAAAAGCGGTTTGTACTCGTGTATATACAACTAATCCTAAAAAACCCAATTCAGCAGAACGTAAAGTTGCTAAAGTTAAATTGTCCAATGGTAACTATGTAATAGGTTACATACCTGGCGAAGGTCATAACTTACAAGAACATTCAGTGGTTTTAATTAGAGGAGGAAGAGTTAAAGATCTTCCAGGTGTCAGATACCAATTTATTAGAGGTGTATATGATTTGCATTCCGTACAAAAAAGAAAAAAATCTCGTTCAAAGTACGGTACCAAAAAAGCTTCTATCGTTTAGTGGTTTAAGACAATACCTTTTCGCGGTATAAACATAGGTTCAAATCCTATTGGAAGTATAACGGGGTAGAGTAACTGGTTTAACTCATTAGGCTCATGATCTAAAGTCGTAGGTTCAAATCCTTCCCCCGTAAAATGGTAAAATAATGTATTCTTATAAGCTTTTTAGAAAAGAAAAAAATGCTACTATTTCACGTCATAAGACTAAAAGTCAATTAACAAAACATCGTATTAACATAGTAAACTCTTATCTTTTTTTTACTAATACTAATTATAATTTATTTATAAAATTTTTAAATCATAATTTAATATTTTTAAATCATAAAATCACCAGTAAATTAATTTTAGAAGAAGTAGCTACTTCTTTTACTTTTTCTAAATGGCTTATTAAATATTATAAAACATCGTACTAAATTGGGTGAATATAAATCAAAATTATGTAAAAAACTAAAAAGAGTTTGATCCTGGCTCAGAATGAACGTTTATAGTTAGCTTAACACATGCGAGTTAATACTTACTTTAAGTATAGCGAACGGGTGAGTATAATATAGAAATTTACCTTAAAAATTCTTAATAAAATTTATTTGTTTTATGAAAAGTCTATATAAGATTAAGTAGTTGGTAAATAAAGCTTACCAAGCTTATAATCTTTAGTTGATCTTTGAGGATGACCAACCACACTGGAATTGAGATACGGTCCAGACTCTTTAAAGAGGCAGCAGTGAGGAATATTGGGCAATGAGCAAAAGCTTGACCCAGCTAAACTATGTGTGTGAAGAAGACAGTTAGTTGTAAAACACTTTATTTAAAAATTAATAATGACTAAAATTTAAAAAAGTCCTGGCTAATTTCGTGCCAGCAGCCGCGGTAAAACGAGAAGGGCGAACGTTATTCGGATTAATTGGGCGTAAAGCATACGTAGGTTGAAAAAATAACTAAATAAATAAAATCTTAAAACTAATTTTATTTCTATTTACTAAAATATTTTTCTTGAGTTTAGAAGAAGGCTGTAGAACTTTAAATGTAACGGTAAAATGTATTGATATTTAAAAGAATCTCAAAAGCGAAAGCAGCAGCCTAGGCTAAAACTGACACTGAAGTATTAAAGCGTGGGTATCAAAGGGGATTAGATACCCCCGTAGTCCACGCTGTCAACGATGAGTGTTCACTTTTGAATAAATCAGAAGTAAAGTTAACACATTAAACACTCCGCCAGGGAACTACGATCGCAAGATTAAAACTCAAAGGAATTGACGGGGACCTATACAAGCAGTGGAGCATGTGGTTTAAATCGACAATACGCGCGAAACCTTACCAATTTTTGTATACTTTGTACAGGTGTTGCATGGCTGTCGTCAGTCCGTGCTGTGAAGCGTTTGATTAATTTCAACAAACGGACGAAACTCTTATGTAAAATTACAGACTGCTAAAGATATTTTAGAGGAAGGAAAGAATGACGTCAAGTCCTTATGACCTTTATAAATTGGGCTACTTTCATGTGCTACAATAATTATTTCAATAAGTAACAAAATGTAAATTTTAGTAAATCTTAATAATAATTGTATTCTAATTGTTTTCTGCAACTCGAAAACATAAAGATGGAATTGCTAGTAATCGTAAATTAGAATGTTACGGTGAATACGTTCTTAGGTCTTGTACACACCGCCCGTCACGCTATGGAAATTCTAAGTATTTGAAGATTTAAAATATTAAATTTATAATATAAGAACAACTGAAGTGAAGTCGTAACAAGGTAGCCGTAGGGGAACCTGTGGCTGGAAAATAAAACTAATTTAGTCACCCAACTAAATAATTACAATATTAAATGTTAACTCAAGCAAATTGTATAACCATTTCAACTTTTTTATTTTTAATTAGTATATTAGGAATTTTTTTAAATCAGAAAAATATTTTAATTATGTTAATGTCTTTGGAAATAATGTTTTTGTCTGTTAGTTTTAATTTTATTTTTTTATCTATCTACTTAGATGATATATTAGGGCAAATATTTGCTCTGTTAATATTAACAGTTGCTGCTGCTGAATCTTCTATTGGATTAGCTATTTTAGTTGTTTATTACCGCATACGTAATACAATAACTGTGGAACTTATGAGTTTAACAAAAGGTTAATTTTGAATTAAGTATTTTATATAAAATAAAGAGCATTTAATGAATATCTTGGTAAAAAATAAAAAGGACGTCGCGCGACGAAACATTACATGTAGGCATTAGCCTGTGATTTGTAAGTTTCCTAAAAGAAAACTTTAATTTTTTAATTAAAACAATGTGAATTGAACCATCTTAGTAACATTGATAATATAAATCAAAAGAGATTTTACTAGTAGTGGCGAACGAACGTAAAAAAAGCTTAATATAATAAAATTTTTGGAAACATCTTAAAAAGGTAAAAGTCCTGTACAAAAAATTATTATTTTTATAAGTAATGTGAAACTAAATTTGCATGAAAAAAGGAGAACCACCTTCTAAGCTTAAAAAATTTTTTAACCGATAGTGAACGAGTACCGTGAGGGAAAGATAAAAAACTTCAAAAGAAGTTTATGAATTTAAAATTTAATGTTTATAAGTTTTTGAAGTTTACAAAAAACAACAAAGTGCCTTTTGCATAATGAGTCAGTAAGTTAAAAAATATAGCAAGCTAAATCTTAATAATTAAGCGTTCAAAAAGTTATATTTTTTAAACCTGAAGCCAAGTGATCTAATTGAAAGCAGGTTGAAACTTTATTAATATATTGTTGAGGACCGAACTCATATATGTAGCAAAATATAGAGATGACTTTTAGTTAGGGGCGAAAGACCAATCAAACTTGGCGATAGCCGGTTTTTCACGAAACGTATTTTAGTACTACATTATTATTGTAAATTAAAGGTAAAGTACTTATTAAATAAGGGGGTTTAAAAACTTACTAAGTTTAATTTAACTCAGAATTTTAATTTAATTATAATAGTAGACAGTCTTTAAGCGATAAGGTTTAAAGACAAAAGGAAAACAATCCAGACCGTATGTTAAGACCTTAAAATTATAATTTAGTGAAGAAAATTACTACTAAAACAAATAAAAAGGATAGGCTTAGAAGCAGCCTTTCATTGTAGAAAGCGTTTTAGCTCAATATTTTTATTAGAGTAATTAAAAATGAACGGAGACTTTAAATTATATGTCGATACAACGGATTAAAAATTTTTAATGGTAGTGAAACGTTCTGTATTAAATGTATTAAATGATAAATTAATACTAAATTTCAGAAGTGCTAATGCTGACATGAGTAGCGTAAAACTATGTGTAAAACATAGTCACTTAATATCTAAGGTTTTCAATGCAGTTTTTTTCACATTGAGTTAGTCGGTCCTTAAAAGGAGAGCGAAAGTTGTACTTGACAGGAATAAAAACCAATTATATGCAAGTTTTTGTTAAAAGAAAAAATGATTTATAGATTTGTAAAGGTAAAATCTCTAAAAAAATACTTCTCGAGAAAAAATTATAATTTTTAGACCGTACTAAAACCAACACAGGTAGATAATAAAAAAGTGTATGAATAAATTATATTGAAGGAACTCGGCAAATTTACTCTGTATGTTCGCTATAAAGAGGACTAAGTTTTACTTAGTAACATAAACAAAGAAGCAACGACTGGTTACCAAAACCACAGGACTCTGCAAATTATATAAAAAAGTATAGAGTCTGACGTCTGCCCGGTGCTTAAAAGTGATAAATTTAAGTTAACGCTTAAATTTTAATCTTAAGTAAACGGCGGTTCTAACTATAAGAATCCTTAGGTAGCGAAATTCCTTGACGGGTAAATTCCGTCCCGCATGAATGACGTCACGATTGCTTCACTGTCTCCAATATAAGTTCAGCGAAATTACATAACCCATGAAAATGTGGGTTACCTGCAGTAAGACGGAAAGACCCTAGATCCTTTACTCTATTTTTATATCGTAAATTATATAAAAAAGTATAGAATAAGTGGGAGTACTTAAGTACAGAACATGAAATACCACTATTTTTTATAACATTTACTTATTTATTTATTATAAAAACTGTATAAAAAAGGGAGTTTACTTGGGACGAGTACCTCCTAAATTGTAACGGAGGTGTACAAAGGTAAGTTTCAACTACTTAAATAAAGTAGTGAAGCGTGTAATGGCAAAAACTTGCTTAACAAAAAGATTGATAAATCGATTTGAAACGAAAGTTTGTCATAGTGATCCGGTACATATATGTGGAAATTAAACCGCTTAACAAATAAAAGGAACTCTAGGGATAACAGATTCATCGTGGCTAAGAGTTCTTATTGATGCCACGGTTTGATACCTCGATGTCGACTCATCTTATCCTGAAATTGAAGCAGATTTCAAGGGTCTAGTTGTTCGCTAGTTAAAAAGGTACGTGAGTTGGGTTCAGAACGTCGTGAGACAGTTCGGTCCCTATCTGCTGCAGGATTCGAAAAGAAAAAAACCTGTTTTTAGTACGAGAGGACCAAAACAGTTTAACCACTGGTGTATTGATTGTTAAACCTTTAACAATGTCAAGTAGCTACGTTAAATAAACATTTAAATGTTGAAAGAATCAAAAACATTAAATTACTTTTTTACTACTTTTCAAGAGGTTTCTAAAAGATAATTAGAAAAATCGGTTTACAGTTTAAAATTTAGTGATAAAAAGCTTATAAATACGAAAAAACCCAGGCAAAATACTTAATCCAATTTAACAACTTTTCAATGTCACAAAAAATTAATCCTACAAGTACAAAATTAGGTATATTACAATTATGAAATTGCCATATACCCATGTATGGCAAGTCTTTTAATTGTTATAGAAATCAACTTCAACTTCGTAAGTATATTTACGTCCAACTTTCAAATTTCTTTAAAGAATCTAATATTCTTTTAAATCAAATTAATATGAATTATACAAATCATCAAATTCTTATTAATGTTTCCTTATTTTCTGTACAATTCACAATAAAATTCTTAGATAAACCACAACTTTTAAATAATATAAATTATTGATTTAAAGTACCTATAACATTAAATTTATACAAAACTTCATTTTTAAGTTCTTCTTCATTTTTATTAAATAACTATGTGATTTATTTAACAAAAGAAAAAAATTTAACGCCTAAAAAAATACTTCGTCAGGTTTATTTATTATTAAAACAATCTTCAAAATCTAACAAACTTATTTACACTACTTCAGGTTTAAAAAAAGCAAGCTTGAAAGGATTTAAATTACAGTTTTCAGGATGTTTTGAATCTTCTAGAAGCCAAATGGCAAAAACTATAAAATGTAGTTTTGGTTCAGTACCTTTAACTTCCTTAAAAGGGTATGTTGAATATTCAAGTAACCCTATTTTTACAAAATTTGGAGCATGTGGTTTAAAAGTATGATTATTTTATGAATTAAAATCTTTATAAATACTCCTATGATTAAAAAATCACATAAAAATCACATAAAAACTTTAACAAAAACTCGGCACATACTACGGTTCGGTGAATATGGTTTTAAAATAATGTCTTCAGTTACTTTTACAAAAGAACAAATAGAATCATTAAATCGAAATTTATTAAAAAAATTAAAAATAGTTTCTATAAACTCTAAAAACTATAAATTTTGAACTCTTTTAAAAACTAATAAAACTTTAACTAAATTAAGTTTAGAATCTCGTATGGGAAAAGGAAAAGGATCAATTTATACAGAAGCAGTTTTTTTACAAGCTGGGTCAATAATTTATGAATTTATGAATTTAAAGAACCATCAAATTTTAGAATTATTTGCATTTTTTAAAAAACAAATTCCACGTACAGAGATACGCTTAATAAACCAAAATAAATAAATAGAGAGAGAAACCTAAAGGTTAGGTGTTAGTCTGTCGCATTAAATATTGCGGGTTCGAGTCCCGTCTCTCTCGGTTGTATATATTTTAAGATTAATAAAGATTTATTATTTATAAATTAAAATGCAATTTTATTTTACACAATGAATATATCGTTGAGTATTTTCAACTAATCATAAAGATATAGGTACATTATACTTAGTATTTGGAGCTTTTTCTGGTGTTATTGGTGCTTGTGTTTCCTTATTAATTCGTATGGAATTAGCTCAACCCGGTAATAATTTATTATTAGGTAATCATCAAGTTTACAATGTACTAATTACAGCACATGCCATTTTAATGATTTTTTTCTTAGTAATGCCTGTAATGATAGGAGGTTTTGGTAATTGACTTGTTCCTATTATGATTGGTAGCCCTGACATGGCTTTCCCTCGTTTAAATAATATTAGTTTTTGATTACTTCCACCAGCATTATTTCTTTTATTAGCTTCTTCTTTAGTTGAAGTAGGTGTGGGTACAGGTTGAACTGTATACCCTCCATTAAGTTCAATACAAAGTCATTCGGGAGCTGCTGTAGACTTAGCAATTTTTAGTTTACATATAGCAGGCGCTTCTTCAATTTTAGGAGCAGTTAACTTCATTTCTACAATTTTAAATATGCGTAATCCAGGCCAAACTATGTATAGAATACCTTTGTTTGTTTGATCAATTTTTGTAACCGCTTTTTTATTATTATTAGCAGTACCTGTGCTAGCAGGCGCTATAACCATGCTTCTTACAGACAGAAACTTTAATACGTCCTTTTTTGATCCTGCAGGAGGAGGAGATCCCATTTTATACCAACATCTTTTTTGGTTTTTTGGTCATCCTGAAGTTTACATTTTAATTTTACCAGGTTTTGGTATGATTAGTCATATTGTTTCAACTTTTTCACGCAAAGCTGTTTTTGGTTATATAGGTATGGTTTATGCTATGGTTTCAATAGGAATACTTGGTTTCATTGTGTGAGCTCATCATATGTACACTGTAGGGTTAGATGTTGATACTCGTGCTTATTTTACAGCAGCTACAATGATTATTGCAGTACCTACAGGCATAAAAATATTTAGTTGAATAGCAACTATGTGGGAAGGTACAATTCATTTCAAAACTCCTATGTTATTTGCTATAGGTTTTATTTTTTTATTTACAATTGGAGGTTTAACAGGTATAGTTTTAGCAAATTCTGGTTTAGATATAAGTTTACATGATACATACTATGTGGTAGCGCATTTTCATTATGTTTTATCTATGGGTGCTGTTTTTGCCATTTTTGCAGGTTTTTATTATTGATTTGGTAAAATAACTGGTTCACAATACCCAGAACTTTTAGGACAAATTCATTTCTGATCAACTTTTATTGGAGTAAACTTAACTTTTATGCCTATGCATTTCTTAGGATTAGCTGGTATGCCACGTCGTATCCCTGATTATCCTGATGCTTATGCAGGTTGAAATTTAGTAGCTTCTTATGGTTCATATGTTGCTTTAGTAAGTACACTATTCTTCTTTTATATAGTTTATGTTTCACTTACTACAGTTAAACCTTGTTTAAACAACCCTTGAGATTTTAATGAAAAAATCTCAAAAACAGCTTCTACATTAGAATGGGTTGTAACGTCTCCTCCAGCTTACCACTCATTTGAAGAAATGCCTTTAATTTGCGAAACACAAAATAATTAGTAAAAAAACAGCTATGATACACTTTTTTAACCAGTCTTTAAAGGTTACTATACCTTTTTATTTTTTACCTAAATCTTTTATTTTAGCAGACACTGCTGAAAATTGACAATTAGGTTTTCAGGATCCTGCTACACCTATAATGGAGGGTATCATTAATTTACATCATGATTTAATGTTTTTTATTTGTGTTATTTCAATTTTTGTTACTTGAATGTTATTTAGAACATTATGGCATTTTAATCATTCACAAAACCCAACTCCTTCCTCTTTAACTCATGGTACTTTAATAGAAATGGTTTGAACTATCACACCTGCTTTTATTTTACTTATTATAGCTGTTCCTTCATTTTCTTTACTATATGCTATGGATGAAGTAATTTCACCTGCAATTACTATTAAAACATTAGGTCACCAATGATATTGAACCTATGAATATTCTGATTATTTAAATGAAGATGGAGACTTTATAGAATTTGATAGTTATATGCTTCCAGAAGAAGATTTGGAACTAGGGCAACTTAGATTATTAGAAGTAGACAATCGTATGGTTGTGCCTACAAATACTCATATAAGAGTAATTGTTTCTGCAGCTGATGTACTACATAGTTGAGCTGTTCCTTCATTAGGTATAAAATGTGATGCAATACCAGGTAGGTTAAATCAAACATCTTTATTTATTAAACGTGAAGGTCTTTATTATGGTCAATGTAGCGAAATATGTGGTATTAATCATGGATTTATGCCTATTGTAATTGAAGCTGTTCCTTTAAAGAATTATGTAAATTGAATTTCTAGCAAATTAACTGAATAGAATAATACTATGAGATTATCCTTCTCACAATTATTAATACTAATAATTTTACTAATAGTTTTATTTATTAATAAAACAGCTTTATTTAAACGTTTGGTAACTAATATAACTTCTTTTTTAAAATTTATAAAAAACCAAAATTCCTTTAAAAAATAAATTATAATCATGGTTCTACTATCTAAAGTTTCAAAAACTTTACAAAGACATCCATTTCACTTAGTGGATCCTAGTCCGTGACCTTTTGTTGCGGCTATTTCTGCTTTTTCTTGTGCTATAGGAGCTACTTTATATATCCATGCTTTTAATCAAGGTGCCTTAGTTTTGACAACTAGTTTTTTAATGTTATTAACAACAATGTTTGTTTGGTGACGAGATGTCATAAGAGAATCTACTTTAGAAGGACACCACACTGGAATTGTCCAACAAGGTCTAAGGTATGGCGTTTTACTTTTTATTGTATCAGAGATTCTTTTTTTTTTTGCTTTTTTTTGAGCTTTTTTTCATAGTAGCTTAGCCCCAACAGTTGAAATTGGATCAATTTGACCTCCTAACGGTATTAGTGTTTTAAATCCGTGAGAAATTCCTTTTTTAAACACTTTAATTTTACTTTTATCTGGATGTACAGTTACTTGAGCACACCATGCTATGGTAAGTAATCAACGTACAGAAGCTTTTATAGGTTTAACTTTAACAGTTATCCTAGCTGTAATTTTTACAAGTTTACAAGTATTTGAATATAATATGGCTGATTTTAGACTATCTGATGGTATATATGGTTGTACGTTTTATATGGCTACAGGATTTCACGGGTTTCATGTATTCATAGGAACTATATTTTTAATAGTTTGTACAGTACGCTTATTTCAGTATCAACTTACACAAGAACACCATTTTGGATTCGAAGCAGCAGCTTGGTATTGACATTTCGTAGATGTAGTATGGCTTTTTTTATTTGTTTCAATTTATTGATGGGGCGGTTCCTAAATTATTAAAAAAATGATAAATATACTTTTTATTTCCTTTTTATTTATATTTTTAAGTTATAAAAATATACTATTATTAAATGAAGAATCATTAATTTTATTGTGTTTTATAACATTTGTATGATTAATTTTAAATAAATTTAGTGGTACTGTAAAAACTTCATTAAAAGATCAATCCAAAATGATCGAAGTTACACTAAAACAATCATTAAAACAGGTTTTATTACTTTTAAAAACTTTTATTGAAGTAAATCAAAAACCAAAACAGCTTTATTTAAAGTTTTATCAATTAGGTAATTACTATTATAAATTAATATCCTTACTAGGTAATAAATTGCCTAAGTACAAACAAACGCAGTTAAATAATAATTATCAAAAACGTTTAGTTTTTTTAAATAGAGTAGAACAACAGACAATTAAATTACTTGCTTTAATAATTATTAAAAAATTAAGTAAACTAATTAAACTAAACCAATTTTATTCGATGACTTTAAAAACCAATTATTTTCTGTGTACTAATTCAATTAAACAACGTGAATATATTAATTTAGTATATCCTAAATTTAAGTAATTTATTTTTTTATAAGCGAATATAGATAAATTGGTAAAATCACTAATCTTCCACATTAGTTAAGTACGGGTTCAAGTCCCGTTATTCGCTAATTGGTGTATAGCCAAATTAGGTAAGGCATTGGTTTTTGATACCATCATATAGAGGTTCGAATCCTCTTACACCAGTTGGTAAATATTGTTTAACATAATTTGTACTCGCTTGGTGAAATTTGGTAAACACGATGGATTTAAAATCCGTTCTCAAACGAGTTACTGGTTCGAGTCCAGTAGCGAGTAGACTTAAAAAATAAACATTAAACAATTCATAATAAAAAATGCAAATACTTAAAAAACCACTTATTTCAATTGTTAATAATCATCTTATTAGTTATCCTACACCAATAAATATTCATTATGCATGGAACTTTGGTTTTTTAGCATCTATGTGTTTAATTGTACAAATACTTACAGGTATTTTTTTAGCGATGCATTATACTCCACATGTAGATTTAGCTTTTGCTAGTCTAGAACATATTATGCGTGATGTAAATTATGGTTGATTATTACGTTATACACACGCAAACGGAGCCTCTATGTTTTTTATTGTAGTTTATATACATATGTTTCGTGGTTTATATTTTGGCTCTTATACTAAACCTCGTCATTTAGTTTGAGCTATAGGTGTAATAATTTTACTTTTAATGATTTTAACTGCCTTTATTGGTTATGTTTTACCTTGAGGTCAAATGAGTTTATGAGGAGCTACTGTAATTACTAATTTAGTATCAGCTGTTCCTTTAATTGGAAATTCCTTAGTAACTTGATTATGAGGAGGTTTTTCTGTAGATAATGCAACGTTGAATAGGTTTTTTTCTTTTCATTACTTATTTCCTTTTGTAATAGCAGCTCTAAGTTTAGTACACTTAGCTCTTTTACATCAAGACGGTTCTGGTAATCCACTTGGTATTGAATCTTCTGTAGATAAAATAGCCATGTATCCTTATTTTATCGTAAAAGATTTTTTAGGATTAATTATTTTTTTCACCTTTTTCACCTTTTTTATTTATTTTTATCCAAATACTTTAGGACATCCTGATAATTATATAGAAGCTAATCCAATGGTAACTCCTGCGCATATAGTACCTGAATGGTATTTCTTACCATTTTACGCTATTTTGAGAAGTATACCTCATAAATTAGGAGGAGTTATAGCTATGGTTTTTGCTATCATTATACTAGCAATATTGCCTTGAATACATAGTACTGAAATAAGAAGTTCTAGATTTAGACCTCTTTATCGAAGTTTTTATTATACTATTATTTCTTGTTGTTTAATACTAGGTTGAATTGGTGGTATGCCAGTAGAAGAACCTTATGTGATAATTGGTCAAATAGCCAGTATTTATTACTTCTTTTACTTTTTAATAATTTTACCTGCTTTAGGTCGTTTAGAAAGATTTTTACTGTTATACAAATAAAAAGATACATAAATTTATGTATCTTTTTATTTTATTATAGGTAGAGGGACTTGAACCCTCAGTAACATAATTGTTATTAGATTCTAAATCTAACATGTTTACCAAATTTCATCATACCTATTTTATTTACGTAAAGTAATAAATTTAATAACACCTCTGGGATCTCTTGATAATTGAGTACTTATACGTTGTTTTTTTACTGCAGAACGTTGATGCATTGTAAGTACAATAGCTCCTATCATTGCAACTAATAAAATTAAACCACATAGTAAAAAAAGTAAAGCAAATTTAGTATACAAAAAAATTCCTATAGCTTCTATGTTAGTTAAATTATTATTTTCACATAACCAAGCTGTATAAGTTAAATAATTATCTTTAATTAGTACAGCTTGGTTATCCAAATTACTAATTATTTGATTTAATAAAATAATTAAAACTATTATACCTATAGGTATAATAGAATACATATCAATTTTTACAGGGTTACGTTTTATATTTAACATCATTACAACAAATAAAAATAAAACGGCAATAGCTCCTACGTAAACTATTAAAAACATGAAAGAAAAAAATTCAGCGCCCAAAACTAATAGTAGTCCTGCAACATTACAAAAAACCATTATCAAGAATAATACAGAATGTACTGCATTAGATAAAGTTACTACCATAAGGGCAGAAATAATAGCAAAACTGCTAAAAAAGTAAAAAATAGTAGTATCGATGTTCATTATTAAATTTTTTAAGTAAGTATATAAAAAGCGGAAAAAGGGACTTGAACCCTCAATAATAACCTTGGCAAGGTTACACTTTACCAATTAAGTTATTTCCGCTTTTAGGCGAAGGGAGCTTGGTACGGTTGAGCAGTAGATTGTGAATCTAAAGGACGTGGGTTCGAATCCCATTCTTCGCCATTTTAAAATTAAAATAATTTATGTTTTATTAGTGCTATAGCTTTTCCTGGATTTAAAGATTTAGGACAGGTTTTACTACAATTCATAATCGTATGACACCTAAAAAGGCGCATTTTATGATTTAAAAATTTTAAACGGTTTACAGTTTGATCATCACGACTATCTACAATTCACCTATAAGCTTGTAAAAGAACAGCAGGACCTAAATACTTATCTTGATTCCACCAATAACTAGGACAGCTTGATGAGCAACAGGCACATAAAATACATTCATATAAACCATCAAGTTCTAATCTATCAATTTTTGATTGTAAAGATTCTTTATTATAATTTTTTGATATTGTAGTTTTTAATCATGGATGTATAGATTTATATTGAGAATAAAAATTAGTTAAATCCGGTACCAAATCTTTTATAATGTACATATGTGGTAAAGGGTACACAGTAAAAAAATTACTAAAAGAATTTATTGATTTTAAACAAGCTAGAGTATTTGTACCATCAATATTCATAGAACAGCTTCCACAAATTCCTTCTCTACATGAACGTCGAAAAGTAAGCGTTGAATCATAATAATGTTTAACATAATTTAAAGCATCTAAAATCATAGGTCCTGTTTTATTTAAGTAAATAGGATAAAAAGAAAATCATGGATTTTGATTTATATAAGGATTTCATCTATAAATCCTTAAAAATTTTGTTTTTGAGGAAGTTTTAAATGTATTTAATTTTAAATTTTTAGTTAAAAAATTCATGTGATAAAGCTTATTTTTTGTAATAAGTAAAATAAGTATAAATATATTATAATTATAATATATTTTGCAGATTTATTTATTAATTTAGTAGACAAATTGAAACCTAAATCTCAACTTATATGTCTAGTACCATTTAGTAAATGATAGCAGAAAACAAAGCAAAAATTTAATACGAGAGCATTCTGAATTCAATTATTAAAATTAAAATTTAAAGTATTAAATAAAGTTACATAAGAAGATAATTTTAGGAGCAGTAAAAAAATTACTAGTAAAATAATAAGTAAAATACCTGTAAAGCGATGTCAAATAGAATAAAGAGAAGTAATTTGACTAGTATAAATAGTAATATGAGGTGATAAAGGTCTGTTAGTTGTTTTAAAGAAGGGGTACACTTTTTTATAAATTTAAAATATTTTTATTTGTCTAGAATAGGATTTGAACCTATGACACAAGAATCTTCAATTCTATGCTCTAACCTCTGAGCTATCCAGACATAAACTAGGTAAGATAGGATTCGAACCTATGATGGTATATCTACCATAACAATTTTCAAAATTGACACTTTAAACCACTCAGTCACCTACCTAATATTAGGGTAGTAGGATTCGAACCTACATTCTTTTATGCCCAAGACAAACACGATAACCATTTCGCCATACCCTAAATATTTATGTAAATAATATTAAAAAAGCCATCATTAACGCAAATAAGGCAACTGCTTCTGTTAACGCGAAACCTAAAATTGTGTAACCAAATAATTGTTGTTTTAAAGAAGGGTTACGTGCATAAGCCATTACTAATGAGCCAAACACAATACCAACACCTGCACCAACACCTGTTAAACCTATTGTAGCTAAACCTGCACCAATCATTTTTGCACTTTGAAGAGTAACATTCATTTTTTTATTTTAATTTTGTTTTTATTAATTTAAGCTAGAATCAGATTCGAACTGATCTAAAAAGATTTGCAATCTTTTACATGACCACTATGTTATCTAGCCAAAATATTTAAGCTAGCGAAAGAAGGATTTGAACCTACGACTTTTGGATTATGATTCCAACGTTCTAACCAAACTGAACTATTTCGCCACTATTTTTAAATTCGACGACTTCGTATTTTTCTGCAACCATTATGAGGTAAAATTAAAGATTCTTGAATTAATCAAATAGTAAATCCTATTGTTTTTAACTTTTTAATTAAAAAATTTTTATTTTTATTTGCCCCTTTTATTTTTATATAAATTTCTGTGGAATTTGTTTTATAACTGTAATCATATAAAGTTTTAATCATATTAGTTATAGAAATAGATGTTATTTTTTTAGTTGATCTTATTTTTTTTGAGCCAGCTGTAGCTCAAATTAATGTATTTCCTTTTGTATCTGTTAAAGTACATAAAATATTATTAGATTTAAATAAAATTGATAATATTGATAAATTTTTATTTAGTAGGTTCATAATTTTTAACATAATTTTCGTAACTGTCTAAAGTTTCCAGATAAAAGTAAATTTAGAAAAGATTAAACTGCTTTCGAGTTCGGTAAGGGATCATGCAATTTTAATTTAACTTTTAAAGTTACGAAATAAAAAATTACTCTCATTCAAGAGCGCCCTTGTATCACTCATAAATAAAACCTATTGTTAAAATAATTAAAAAAACTATCATTGTTCAATAACCAAAAATAGGAAGTTTATTTAATACAATTGACCAAGGAAAAAGGAAACTTACTTCTAAATCAAAAATTAAAAAAAGGATTGCAACTAGATAAAACCTAACATCAAAAGTAGATCTAGCATCATCAAATGGATTAAATCCACATTCATAAGCACTGACTTTTTCTTGATCTAATTTTTGGGGAGTAACAATGTAAGATAATAAAAATAAAAAAGTAGATAATATAGTAGATATTATTAAAAAATTAAAATGGTTCCGTATTCTGAAAATATAATATTCATATTTAATAAATTTAAGGAAGTCAATCTAAACTAAGTAGAACTCCTGATACAAAAAAAACCCAAGCTAATGCTAAAGGTAAAAATATTTTTCAGCCTAAACGCATTAATTGATCATATCTATAACGAGGTAATGATGATCGTACTCAAATAAAAGTAAATAGTAAAAATGTTGTTTTTAGACTAAATCAAATAGTAGGTGATATTCAATAAAATGGTAAAAAGTTAAAAATAGGAAGTCAACCTCCTAAGAATAAAGCTGTTGCTAAACTACACATTAGTATCATATTAGCGTACTCTCCTAGAAAAAATAAGGCAAAACCCATTGCTGAATATTCGACATTATAACCTGCTACAAGTTCTGCTTCTGCTTCTGGTAAATCAAAAGGCGCTCTATTAGTTTCAGCTAATATTGAAATATAAAACATAAAAAAAGATGGGAATAACGGGACTAAGTACCAAATAGATTCTTGAGCTAAAATAATGTCTGAAAAATTTAGTGAACCCGCGCATAAAAGTACATTAATTAATATTAAACCTAATGAAACTTCATAGGAAACCATTTGTGCAGCGGAACGTAGGGCTCCTAAAAAGGCATATTTAGAATTACTTGCTCAACCTGCCATAATAATACCATATACACCTAAAGAAGAAACAGCTAAAATATAAAGTACCCCAACATTTATATCTGAGTAAACCATACCTTCGCCTAAAGGTAAAACACACCAAGAAATAAGCGCAAGTAAAAAAGTTAGAACAGGTGCTAAAACAAAAATTAATAAATTTGCACTAGATGGTAAAATAGTTTCCTTTACAAACAGCTTTAAAGCATCAGCTCAAGGTTGTAATAAACCAAATACCCCTACTACATTAGGACCTTTTCGACGTTGCATAGCTGCCATAACTTTACGTTCTGCTAATGTCATGTAAGCTACTGAGATAATTAAAGGTAAAACAATTGTAAAAAATTTTAGTATAGTTAGTAAAATCATAATTTTTATAATGTAAAGGATAATGCCATTCGTTTAATAGGTACATAAAATAATTCTATGTCCAAAAAAAAAATAAAAGGAAATAGCATGAAGAGCCTAAAACCAATGACGTAGATTTTTCAATTGGATATAATAAAGGTCACTTTTTTAAATTTGAAAAGTAAGTTAATTGTATTATTCTTATATAATAAAAACATGAAATACTACTTAATATAACAGCTATTAAAACAAGACCGTAAGCACTACCGCGAACTCCTGATAATAATATGAAAACTTTAGCAAAAAATCCTGATAAAGGGGGTATACCTGCCATTGAAAACAAAATTAATAACAACGATAATGCTAATAAAGGATTAGTTTTAGATAGTCCTGTAACTTCATTTAAATAACGAATTTGAGATCATTGCGGATATTCGTATAAACGTAAACTAATTAAAAAAGAAAAAATGGCGAAAGAAGTAATTATATATATAATTAAGTATAATATTATACTTATAATACCAAATGGTTCCCCTAAAAGAAAACCTATTAATATATAACCTATATGATTTATGGAACTATAGGCTAAAAATCTTTTTTCATTTTTCTGCGCTAATGCTCCTAGAGAACCAAATAATAATGAAAGGAAAGAACATAATAAAAAAAGATATTTTCAAGTTGAAAAAAAATCATGAAAACTTAAAAAAAAAATACGTAAAAGTAATGTTATAATAACTAATTTAGGAAAAATAGCGAAAAAAGCGGTAGTGCTTGTAGGAGAACCTTCATAAACATCAGGTGCTCACATATGAAAAGGTGCCGCAGTTAATTTAAATAGTAAAGCTGATAAAATAAAAATTAATCCTACAAGAGTACCAGATACTGAAAATAGATCTTCCTTGATAAAACCTGTGAAAAACGTATTTAAATCAGCGAAATTAGTTAAACCTGTAAATCCATAAATTATTGAAGAACCAAATAATAAAAATGCTGAAGCAAAAGCACCTAAAACAAAGTATTTTAAGCCTGCTTCTGTAGAAAATTCTGATGTTCTATTAAAACTTGCTAATACATAAAAAGATAAACTTTGAAATTCAATAAGCAAATATAATGTAAGAAGATCATAAACTTGTAGAAGACATAATAGAGCTAACACAGCTAATAAAATTAGTATCCAGTACTCATAAGAATTTACTTTTTCTGTAATTATATACGTAATTGAAAAATAGGTTCAAAGTATACTGGATATTATTATTATTACTTTAGATGATAAAACAAATAAATTAGTAGTAAAGAAGTAATTCCAGGAAAAAAAATTAAAATATGGAAATCAAATTAGTAAAATAAAAGTTAATATTAAAATTTGTATACTAATTAAACCTGTAACTTTAGAAATAAGGGGATATCCTAAATTTTTAGAGCCTGATACTAAAACACCAAATACTAGTAACACAAATATTGAAATTACTAAGTATAGTTCTGGTAATGTAAAATAAATATCGAATATAAAATTTGTTGTCATTATTATATTAAATTAAAAATTCTAAAACATATCTAACAAATTCAAAACTACATATTCTTACTAACAAAAGTAAGAAAGTTTTTGAGTTTTTGTTATGAAGATAATCATTTAAAATCGATTTTAAACCTAAAGTTAAATGTAAAAATAAAAAAGGAAATATAAGGAAAATTATTTCAAAATCATAGAGTAACACAGGAAACAATAAAAGAACAGGTATTCGTAGAAGTCATCAGGAGTAGAAATATTGCATAAAGTAATTATGTTAAAAATTAGAACAATGTTCTAATAAATTATTTACTGTAAAATGTAATTCATTTAAAAAATAATTAGGTAGTAGACCCATCCACAACACTAGGAAAGTTAAAGGTAAAAGAATCCAAAATTCTCTTCTTGAGATATCTTGAAATAAGTTAAAATAAGTTAATTTTAATGCTCCAAAACCAATTCTGTTTAATAACCAAATTGAATAACTCGCGCTTAATATAATACTAAATGCAATTGTAAAAGTTAAAAAAATATTTGATTGAAAAGCTCCTAATAAAACTAAAAGTTCTCCTATAAAACTACTAGTACCTGGAAATCCTATATTACAAAAAGAAAAAAAGAAAAAAAACACAATAAATAAAGGCATAACTTGAACTAAACCACTATAATATTTTATTATTCTTGTTTGGTATCTATCATAAAGAATACCTACACATAAAAACAATGCACTAGATACTAGTCCATGACTTAACATTAAAATAATACTACCTTCTACTCCTTGTGTGTTTAATGTAAAAATTCCCACAGTTACAAAACTCATATGAGCGACAGAAGAATATGCAATTATTTTTTTTAAATCTACTTGACGTAAAGTTGTTAATGATGCATAAAGCGCTGCTAATAAACTTAAAGTAAAAATAAGAGGAGTAAAATATACTGTTGCAATAGGAAACATAGGAAGAGAGAATCTTAAAAATCCGTAACCTCCTAGTTTTAATAGTACACCTGCCAAAATAACAGAACCTGCAGTAGGTGCTTCTGCATGCGCTTCTGGTAATCAAATATGAAAAGGTACCATAGGGATCTTTACAGCAAAACTTGAAAAAAATGCTAATCATAAAATCATTTGTTGTGTTTCAGAAAACTTAAAATTTCATAAAATTTGAAGGTCTGTTGTTCCTGTATTAATATATATATATATTAAAGCAACTAACATTAAAAAGCGAACCAACAAGTGTATACAAAAAAATTGATAAGCTGCTCTTATCTTACGTTCACGTGAACCTCAAATACCAATTATTAAAAACATAGGTATTAAAACACTTTCAAAATAAACATAAAATAAAAATAAATCTAAGACACTAAAAACTTGAATTAACAAAAATTCGAGGATTAAGAAAGAAACTAAGTATTCTTTAACATGAAATGTAACTGATTCCCAACTTACAAGAATACAAAGAAGAATTAAAAAAGTAGATAATAATATGAAAAATAAAGAAATACCATCAATTCCTATGATATAATATAAATTTAAAGAAGGAAGAAAATTTAAAGTTTTTGAAAATTGGAAAAAAGGAGAACTTTGATCAAATTGTATTCAAATAAATAATGAAAGTAAAAAAGTAAAGCATGAACTATACAAAGCTACTAAACGACACTGCTTTATATTCGTTTTAGGGACGAATAATAAATACAGCAAACCAATTAAAGGTGAAACAGATGTTGTTAGAAGGGGGTTAATATTTTCAAACATATAAACAGATGTTAGTTTTAAGATTTTTGAGTCTAGGTTGATTCGAACAACCAACTTCACGCTTATCAAGTTACAATCGATTTTAATTTTGTTTATTATTTAAATCTTTGTTAAAAACTATACGTGATAATTTCTTATCATACAGCTTCCTTTTAAATGCTAAAAAAGTAAATAATGCTAGCTTATATTTTTCGTTACAAAAAATCGTTTGCTTGGTTATTTTCGTTAATACATGTTTTAATTTTTTTAACTATATAATTTTTAGAGCCTTACTTTATACCATAGGAATAATAAATAAAATAGATTAAACTAAATGCACGCTTTTTAGTTTTATTATTGTGGATTGTTTTAGAGTAATGATATTTTCAATAAGTTCCTGTACGTACTCATAAATTTGTATATTCTGATTTTTAGTTTTAACTATATTAGTTATAAAAATGATAAATATCTCAATCTTAGAAATAACAAGAATTGCACTTGTATAAAAAAATTAATTTTAAAAAAGAATTACTAGATATAATAGTTCAGTCTTAACATGCCACACGCGTACGCTCTAACCTTTAAGCTATAGACTCCAAAATAAAATTAATTTAAGGTTATTAGTAAAAAAAATAAACCTAAAAGACGGAAATCACATACTGGAAAAAACGTATTTATTGCAAAATAAGGAAACATTAATAAAAATATAATAATACCTAAAATCATGAAAAAAAGGTAATGTGTGATTTGACCTGTTTGTAAAAGAGAAAGTTTTTTACTATATTTTTTTACTAAAGTTGAAATACCATAAGGGCCTCACAATTCTATGAAACCTCGATCAAATGTTTTAAAGGAAACTGTATAACCAAAATATAAAATAATACGTACAAAAATTCGATTATATAAAATATCAATAAATCATTTTTTATTTATTAAAAAAGAAAAAAATGTTACAAAATGATTTATTCTATTAGAAGAAAAAATATTATAATTTAAAATATTTATACTAGTTGCTAAAATTATTCCTAAAGAACTAAAAATAAAGGGAAGCCACTTAATTTTTGTAGGTAAAAATTCTGCTTCTACATGTACAGAATGTGAAGGAAATATAAAGACAGAATTATTTCAAAAGGAGGTTCCAGGGCCTATAAAAAAATCTTTTGTTATAAATCCAATAAATAAACTTCCTAATGCTAAAATTAATAATGGAAAATACATTAAAAAAGAAGATTCATGTACTTTATTAATTAAAATACGATGGCTATTAGAATTATTTATAAAAGTTAAAAAAATTAATCTAAAAGAATAAAAAGCTGTGAAAAAAACTGAAAGGTTTCCTAATCAACAAGCAAATGATTTGTAAGTCCATTCTAAATTAGAGTAACGAAAAATTTGACTAAGTTCTAAAATAAAGTCTTTTGAGTAAAAACCAGTTAAAAAAGGAAAACCAATTAAAGCTAATGTACCTATAAGCATAACTGAATAAGTTAAAGGTAGAAAATTAATTAAAGAACCCATTTTACGTATATCTTGTTCATCTGAAATTGCATGAATAACAGAACCCGCGCATAAAAAAAGCAAGGCCTTAAAAAATGCATGATTTGATAAATGAAACATACTAACAGTATAATTAGATAAACCACAACAAAAAACCATGTACCCTAACTGACTACATGTAGAATATGCAATTATTTTTTTTAAATCGTTTTGAAAAACACCTACCATAGATGCAAAAAAGGCAGTAGTAGAACCAAATATAACCATTAAAAATAATACAAATGGTGTAAATTCTAATAATGGTGAAAATCTAACTAATAAAAATACACCAGCTGTTACCATAGTAGCCGCATGAATTAAAGCTGATACTGGAGTAGGACCTTCCATAGCATCAGGTAACCAAGTATGTAAACCTAATTGCGCAGATTTACCTACAGCTCCTAAAAATAAAAATAAAGAAATGGTTGTTAAAGCATGAAATTTAAACCCTAAGAAATAAATAAACGAATTAAAAAATAATGGAGCTGTAGAAAAAATAATTTCGTATTCTGTTGATCTAAAAACATAAAAAATTAAAAAAATTCCTATACTTAAAGAAAAATCACCTATACGATTTACAATTAACGCCTTTAAAGCAGATTGATTTGCTCAATAACGTGTATGTCAAAAATTAATTAATAAATATGATGAAATTCCAACACCTTCTCAACCTAGAAACATTTGAATTAAATTATCAGCTGTAATTAAAACTAACATAAAAAAAGTAAAGATTTGAAGGTACGCCATAAATCTTGGACAATGAGGATCATTTTCCATGTATTTTATAGAATACAAATGAACCAATGTAGAAACAATAGTAACTACCAGTAACATAACGCACGTTAAACTATCAAATAGGAAACCTCAAGAAACTGAAAAAATACCTGAAGTAATTCATGTAGTTAAAGTTAAGTAACAAGGAGTACTTAAAAAACCAACTTCGTAAAATGCTAAAAAAGATAATAACATAGAACCTACTACACATGTAGTAGAAAAAATACTAGCTCCATAACGGCCTAAAAGACGACCTAGGAAACCTGTTATTAAAGAACCGAATAAAGGTAATGTTAATATTAATAGGTACATTGATTATCCTTAAAGTTTTTCAAATTTAAAAATTTAGGTTTTAAAATAATTGAATCTAAAATATTTATATCATAATAAACTGTATTATGATATAAAGCTTTTGCTAATTTATGGTTTACTGAACTAAAATCAAAGCTAGAATTGATAATATATACAGGTAAAATATTGTTTACTAGTACTTGTTTAATATTTAAAATATTTTTAATTAGTAAGGAAGTAACAAAATTTTGTTTTAGTAGTAATTTAGTACGTAAATTATCCATTAAATTATTATTTTCTATAATAATATTTTTCCTGGTTTTTAGAGATTTTACAAATATAGGTAAAAAAAAATGAGTTATTGTACCATAAAGAAGAAAAAAAGTGAAAAAAAGTGAAAAAATCTGAGGAAACGCAATTGTAAAATCTAATTGTGGCATTTTGAAAGTTAATTTAGTGCATATCTAGCACATCATTTAAATAAATACAAGTTAACAAAGTAAATACATATGCTTGTAAAGCAGCTATACCTAATTCTAAACCTATTAAGACTAGCAATAATGCTAAAGGTACAATATGAAAAAAAGCTAATAAACCTCCCGCTTTTAACATTGTTCATGAAAATCCAGCAATTATTTTTAGTAACGTATGGCCAGATGTCATATTTGCAAATAAACGAATAGATAAAGTAAACACTTTAATTATATAGGAAACAATTTCAATTGTTACTAATAAAGGCATAATAATTAAAGGGACTCCTTTAGGTAAAAATAAAGAAAAAAACCTGAAACCATGAGTACGTACACCTATAATATTAATACCAATAAAAATTGATAAAGCTAGTGAAAAAGTAAAAATTATATGGCTTGTTACAGTAAAACTATAAGGTATCATACCAACTAAATTGCAAAATAATAAAAGAAAATGTAAAGTTAAAATAAAGGGGAAGTATACTTCCCCTTTAAAACCTAAATTATCCTTTACAATGTTACTAGTAAGATTGTAAAAAGATTCTTGAACTAATTGTCAATTATTAGGAATCAATGTTATATTATAAAAACTTAAAATTAATCAAAAAATACAGAGTATACTTGAAATCAATAAAAATAAAAAAGAATTGGTTAAAGAAATATTTAAACCAAATAAAGTTAAAGGTAAAATAGTTACTATTTCAAACTGTTCTAAAGGACTATTAATAAAAGTTGACATGATATTATCTCATTTTTCGTGGGTGTCAGGAGAAGAAGGATTTGAACCCTCAACCATTGGTTTTGAAAACCAAAGCTCTACCAATTAAGCTATTCTCCTGCTAATTAAGTTAAAAAATGTAAAGGGATGAACAATGTAAAATTTGTAAAAGTAATCCATATATTGTTTACTGCAGAAAGTCGTATAGATGAATCAAGATTAATATTACTAATAAAATTATCGTTGTAAAAAAGCGAAAGGTTCTTACATACTGTGTACACTATGCAGTATGTTTTGGTTGAATTATTTATATTTATTTTGTTAATTGTGGAATTAAGTAATTGCGTATGTAATAAAATTTCTAAATAGGTATAATTATAGTTTTTACAGATAGTAATTTTTAAATTGGTTAAAAGCGAATTTTGTAGTACGGTCTTTTGGTTTGCTGAGTACTCCTTAATTAATATCGAGTGAAGTTTTTTTGACGTAGTTTGATCAATCATACAAAATGTATTTATTTTGTTTAGTTTTGATAATAATTGTTCTGAAAAAAAATATTTATCAATAAGATCATACTTATCAATTAAATTGTAATTAGTTTGTAGACGTGGTTTAAACATTGATTTATTTTTTAAAGGCTTGGAAATAATCAGATTCGAACTGATAATCTTATGTATGCAAAACATATGTTTTTCCAATTAAAACTATATCCCCTTTGCTTATAGTTCTATGTTATTCTAGTGTTAGTATATTTGAAGATTAATACATAATTAATTTAAAAGTTGAAGAGAGTAGGATTTGAACCTACGATACTAAATTAGTTAGTATAACGATTTAGCAAACCGTCGCTTTAAACCACTCAGCCATCTCTTCCCCCCCATACCCCCCTAGTACTTACCTTACGGTAGTATAGTTATGTATGTTAAGTATATTAGTTTATAGTTATGTATGTAGTAGTGTATATTAGTTCTATGTTATTCTAGTGTTAGTATATTAGTTCTATGTTATTCTAGTGTTAGTATATTAGTTCTATGTTATTCTAGTGTTAGTATATTAGTTCTATGTTATCTAGTGTTAGTATATTAGTTC